ATAAATCCAAATTCCAGCAGTAGATGAATAATTGCAAATTTTTGTGTGTACGAGATTAGAATAACTTCAAAATAACTGACATAATTTTTTATTTTTCCTGATCAGAAAAATATATGAAAAAGAAAGGAGGTAGAAAAATTTTGGGATTTATGGTTAAAGAAGAAAAAGAAGAAAACAGGGGTTCTGTTGAATTTCAAGTATTCAGTTTCACCAATAAGATACGGAGACTTGCTTCACATTTGGAATTACACAAAAAAGATTTTTCATCGGAAAGAGGTCTACGAATAGTTTTGGGAAAACGTCGACGTTTGCTGGCTTATTTGGCAAAGAAAAATAGAGTACGTTATAAGAAATTAATCAGTCAGTTGAATATTCGGGAGCAGTAATTTAATCGTTCTAATTTTTTTCTTATTTTCTTAGTAGTCTTATAGTAGTCTTAGATTTTGCATTTTGATGAGCCTCGTTTTGAGGAATTCATGGAATAATCCATTTTCATGGAATAATGAATTAAGGAAGAAAGGATATGAGTCTACCGCTTACAAGAAAAGATCTCATGATAGTCAATATGGGCCCTCAACACCCATCAATGCATGGTGTTCTTCGACTGATCGTTACTCTCGATGGTGAAGATGTTATTGATTGTGAACCCATATTAGGGTATTTACACAGAGGAATGGAAAAAATCGCGGAAAACCGAACTATTATACAATACTTACCTTATGTAACACGGTGGGATTATTTAGCTACTATGTTTACGGAAGCAATAACAGTAAATGCACCAGAATTCTTAGAGAATATTCAAATACCCCAAAGAGCCAGCTATATTAGGGTAATCATGTTAGAGTTGAGCCGTATAGCTTCTCACTTGTTATGGCTTGGGCCTTTTATGGCGGATCTCGGTGCACAGACTCCTTTTTTCTATATTTTTAGAGAGAGAGAATTGATATACGATCTATTTGAAGCTGCTACCGGTATGCGAATGATGCATAATTACTTTCGCATCGGAGGAGTAGCCGCGGATCTACCTTATGGATGGATCGATAAATGTTTAGATTTTTGTGATTATTTTTTACGAGGAATTGTTGAATATCAACAACTTATTACACAGAATCCCATTTTTTTGGAACGAGTTGAGGGAGTAGGTTTTATTAGTGGAGAAGAAGCGGTAAATTGGGGCTTATCGGGACCAATGTTACGAGCTTCTGGAATACAATGGGATCTTCGTAAAGTAGATCTTTATGAGTCTTACAACCAATTTGATTGGAAAGTCCAATGGCAAAAAGAAGGGGATTCGTTAGCTCGCTATTTAGTACGAATCAGTGAAATGAGGGAATCCATCAAAATAATTCAACAAGCTGTAGAAAAAATTCCTGGAGGACCTTATGAGAATTTAGAAGTTCGACGCTTTAAGAAAGAAAAGAATTCCGAATGGAATGATTTTGAATATAGATTTCTTGGTAAAAAACCTTCACCCAATTTTGAATTGTCAAAGCAAGAGCTTTATGTAAGAGTGGAAGCCCCAAAAGGTGAATTAGGAATTTATCTAGTAGGAGATGATAGTCTTTTCCCCTGGAGATGGAAAATTCGTCCACCCGGTTTTATTAATTTACAAATTCTCCCTCAGCTAGTTAAAAAAATGAAATTGGCTGATATCATGACGATATTAGGTAGTATAGATATCATTATGGGGGAAGTTGACCGTTGAAATGATAATAGATAGGGTAGAAATAGAAACTATCAATTCTTTTTCGAAATCAGAATTATTAAAAGAAGTCTATGGACTCATATCGATTATACCCATTTTGAGCCTCCTTTTGGGAATCACAATAGAGGTACTCGTAATTGTGTGGTTAGAAAGAGAAATATCCGCATCGATACAACAACGTATTGGTCCTGAATATGCTGGCCCCCTGGGACTGCTTCAAGCTATAGCAGACGGGACTAAGCTACTTTTTAAAGAAGATATCCTACCATCCCGAGGAGATATTCCTTTATTTAGCATTGGACCCTCTATAGCAGTCATATCCATTTTATTAAGTTTTTTAGTTATCCCTTTGGGATATCATTTTGTTTTAGCCGATCTTAGTATTGGTGTTTTTTTATGGATTGCCATTTCAAGTATTGCTCCTATTGGTCTTCTTATGGCAGGATATAGCTCAAATAATAAATATTCTTTTTCAGGCGGTCTACGAGCTGCTGCTCAATCCATTAGTTATGAAATACCATTAACTTTTTGTGTGCTAGCAATATCTCTACGTGTGATTCGTTAAAATAGGATCTTTTTCCTCTAAAATCCATTAACTAGTTATCTTCCTTTTCTTATTCTGTATTAGGGTTGATAAGTTAAACTAGATAGCTATATGAGTGAAACAAAACAGCTTATAAATTTGTAGTAAAAAGAAAAAATCTCATTTCCTACGTACAAGAAAAAGTTGAAGTAAACATAAGCAGTGTAAACTCTTTATCCCAAGGTTGTTTTTTTTAATTATTTTAATTAATCACGATATCTTGAAGCGGGCAAGAATAAAGGATTCGCGCTATGGAATTCCATTACTAGAATATTTCTAGTTATTACTATAACTTATAATCATAAGAAGAATCCATCAAAAGTTAGTGAAGGGTTAGGAACACTAAAGTACATAAAGGATTAGTAATGGGGAATCTAAGACATTAGAGATTTTTCCTCATAAAAGGAATCATAATAAGAACTTGAAATTAGTGGAAATTATCAAGTCGTACTTTCTTCAGATTCCGATCCAGAGTATGTTCCTATTCACTTGTTAAGGAAATGGCTATAAAGAACGAATTAACCCTTTATCCCTTTTTTCTTTTTAAATATCCCCTACCTAGGGTAAAGAAGAGTAGGACAAAAGATATGGAGTATGGAGTGCAATACAAAAAAATTTGAATTATTTCCTTCCTATATCCATATTAATACAGAATTCCTCATGAACTAATACCCAAATCTTTTCTTTCATTTCTTAATTGAATTCCCGTAACAAGTGTTTTATTCCAAGATTAAGTTATTACTGAACAAAGAAAAAAAAATTATATTATAAAGGATGAGATCAATTCGGAAGCGCTTTTTCTTATTCTAGCAGAGCAGACGGAATTCCTTTGGTCTAATTTAGGACTTTCCAATATATTTTATTTTACCTAATTCTATCTACGCCCCGGGGGCTAATAACGAAACGAAACAGTCCTCTCTTTTTTTTGATCATAGAGAAGCCGTATGAAGCTAAGGTTTCATGTACGGTTTTGGAATAGCGGTGGGAACTGTGATGTTATCATCGACTATGATTATCTAACAGTTCAAGTACAGTTGATATAGTTGAAGCACAGTCTAAATATGGTTTTTTTGGATGGAATATTTGGCGCCAGCCTATAGGTTTTATGGTTTTTCTAATTTCTTCTTTGGCAGAATGTGAAAGATTACCTTTTGATTTACCAGAAGCAGAGGAAGAATTAGTAGCAGGTTATCAAACCGAATATTCGGGTATAAAATATGCTTTATTTTATCTTGTTTCTTACCTAAATTTATTAGTTTCCTCTTTATTTGTAACAGTTCTCTACTTAGGCGGGTGGAATTTATCTATTCCCTATATATCCTTTTTTGATTTTTTCCAAATGAATAACGCAGTTGGGATTTTGGAAATGACAATGGGTATCTTTATTACATTAACTAAAGCTTATTTATTTCTCTTCATTTCTATCACAATAAGATGGACTTTACCCAGGATGAGAATGGATCAGTTATTAAATCTTGGATGGAAATTTCTTTTACCTATTTCCCTGGGAAATCTCTTATTAACAACCTCTTCTCAACTTGTTTCACTATAAATAATTCACTATAAATAAGATAATACAATAACAGTAAGAATATTTTCAAGACAAAGGCTCTCTCAAACAAGAGAAAGAAACATATCTTTTTCATAGATATTTAGAATGAATATGTTCCCTATGGTAACTGGGTTCATGAGTTATGGTCAACAAACAATACGTGCTACAAGGTACATTGGTCAAAGTTTCATAACTACCTTATCCCACACAAATCGTTTACCTATAACGATTCATTACCCTTACGAAAAATCAATTACACCGGAGCGTTTCCGGGGGCGAATTCACTTTGAATTTGATAAATGTATTGCTTGTGAAGTATGTGTTCGGGTATGTCCGATAGATCTACCCGTTGTAGATTGGAGATTTGAAAAGGATATTAAAAGGAAACAATTGCTTAATTATAGTATTGATTTCGGAGTTTGTATATTTTGTGGCAATTGTGTTGAGTACTGTCCGACAAGCTGTTTATCAATGACTGAAGAATATGAACTTTCTACTTATGATCGTCATGAATTGAATTACAATCAAATTGCTTTAAGTCGGTTACCAATCTCCATAATGGAAGATTACACAATTCAAACAATTAGGAATTCGACTGAAAGTAAAATAGACGAAGATAAATCTTCGAATTCAAGAACGATTACTGATTACTAAACTCGTATTTTTTCTTTTTGTTATAAAAATCAAATAATCCTTTGCTAACTATAAAGAAAAACAAATAACTACTGCTTATTGGAAATTTTTTAAATCAGACTAGATTTTCGTGATATAATTTCTAACTATACAGCTTATACACAAAAAAATATCCTAATCCGTTTTTCTTTTCCTTCCTTGAGTCCTTTAGTTTTAGTCAGTTCATGAAAAATTTTATACTATTTTAATTTCTTTTTATCCATAATGGATTTACCTGGACCAATACATGAGATTCTTATGCTATTTGGGGGATTTGTTCTTATACTAGGGGGTCTAGGAGTAGTATTACTTACCAACCCCATTTATTCTGCTTTTTCGCTGGGATTAGTTCTTGTTTGTATATCCTTATTCTATTTTTTATTAAATTCCTACTTTGTAGCTGTGGCACAACTTCTTATTTATGTGGGAGCCATAAATGTCTTGATCATATTCGCTGTAATGTTCATAAATGGCTCAGAATGGTGTAAAGATAAGAATTATTGGACTATTGGAGATGGGTTCACTTCACTCGTTTGTATAACTATTGTTTTTTCACTAATGACTACTATCCCAGATACATCATGGTATGGAATTCTTTGGACTACAAGATCAAACCAAATAGTAGAACAGGGTCTCATAAATAATGTTCAACAAATTGGGATTCATTTAGCAACCGATTTTTATCTTCCGTTTGAACTCATTTCCATAATTCTTCTAGTTTCTTTAATAGGTGCAATTACTATGGCGCGGCAATAAGAAAACTTAGAAAGAGTAAAAATTCTAAGAATTGCAAATCTAAAATAAATAACTAAAGAATCACAATTTTGATTTAGTAAAAACCATCTACCGCCAACAAATACCTTCTTTCTTTTCTCTTTTGTTGTGTAATTGTTCTATTGTAATTAATTGAATCGGTTCCATTCTTGTCCTCATATTGAAATGAATCGAGATTGATAAGGAGTTAATTAATGATGTTTGAGCTTGTACTTTTTTTGAGTGTCTATTTATTTTCGATTGGTCTCTATGGATTGATCACAAGCCGAAACATGGTTAGAGCTCTAATATGTCTTGAACTTATACTGAATTCAATTAATCTAAATCTCGTAACATTTTCTGATCTATTTGATAGTCGCCAATTAAAAGGAGACATTTTCGCAATTTTTGTGATAGCCCTTGCGGCTGCTGAGGCCGCTATTGGACTATCCATTCTTTCTTCCATCTATCGTAATAGGAAATCAACTCGTATCAATCAATCTAATTTATTGAATAATTAGACTATGGAATAATTGGACTTTTTAATAATTAGACATACAATCCTCTAAACAAAGGCGCACATATAAGAAAATAATATTGAATATTAAGATGAATAGAAATAAATACTATTTTCTTAGTATTATTTGAGAATATACATTTTCTTTAAGTAGGTTATTGCATAGTATTCTTTTTTCACTTAAAGGAATTTTTGTAATTCATTGATATTGCAATTTAAATATTGCAATAATTTATATTGAAAAGACGATAGCCAATTTATTGGCTAATTGGAATTCATATGTACAATTAGTATAATTCTGATTGTTGAAGTCCAAAATTCAAGTCTCTTGGCTCTTTTCACGCTTTCTCACAAACAGATTAAAAAATAGATTCTTATTTTTGAAGTTTGGATAAACCATTGCTTCGTCTGGTGTCTACAATACATATGACTCATATAGTACTAATTTCTTTTTTACCAGATCGAAAAATTTTATGTTGAAAAGAAAAATTTATAGATCCAATGTCACATTCCGTAAAAATTTACGATACATGTATAGGATGCACTCAATGTGTACGAGCTTGTCCAACAGATGTATTAGAAATGATACCCTGGGATGGATGTAAAGCCAAGCAAATTGCTTCCGCGCCGAGAACCGAAGATTGTGTGGGTTGTAAGAGATGCGAATCCGCTTGCCCGACAGATTTTTTAAGTGTCCGCGTTTATTTAGGGCCTGAAACAACCCGTAGCATGGCTTTATCTTATTGATACGTTACAAAAAACTTCATTCGAATCGTCTGATTCCTCTTTACCGAAGAAGCCTGTGCTCGAAATAATCGAGCACGGGCTTTTCTGGTCAAAACGTATCTTGTCTTTATCACTTTATCATGAGTTATTTTCCTTGGTTAACAATACTTGTTGTTTTGCCGATATTTGCAGGTTCATTAATTTTCTTTTTACCTCATAGGGGAAACAAAATCGTTAGGTGGTATACTATATCTATTTGTTTATTAGAATTCCTTCTAATGACTTATGCATTCTGTTATCATTTCCAACTGGAGGATCCCTTAATCCAATTAAAGGAGGATTATAAATGGATAGATATCTTCGATTTCCACTGGAGATTGGGAATCGATGGACTTTCATTAGGATCTATTTTATTGACAGGATTTATCACTACTTTAGCTACTTTAGCAGCTTGGCCAGTTACCCGAAATTCGCGATTATTCTATTTCCTGATGCTCGCAATGTATAGTGGTCAAATAGGATTATTTTCTTCGCGAGACCTTTTACTTTTTTTTATCATGTGGGAGTTAGAATTAATTCCTGTTTACTTACTTTTATCCATGTGGGGAGGAAAAAGGCGTCTATATTCAGCTACAAAGTTTATTTTGTATACTGCAGGCGGTTCCATATTTTTCTTAATCGGAGTTCTGGGTATGGGCTTATATGGTTCCAACGAACCAGGATTAGATTTGGAAAAATTAATTAATCAATCATACCCTCCAACCTTGGAAATACTTTTATATTTTGGCTTCCTTATTGCTTATGCTGTCAAATTGCCGATTATACCTCTACATACGTGGTTACCGGATACCCATGGGGAAGCGCATTATAGTACATGTATGCTTTTAGCGGGAATCTTATTAAAGATGGGAGCATATGGATTGATTCGGATCAACATGGAATTGTTACCTCATGCTCATTATCTATTTTCGCCCTGGTTAGTAATAATAGGAGCAATCCAAATAATCTATGCAGCTTCAACTTCTCTTGGTCAACGAAATTTCAAAAAAAGAATAGCCTATTCCTCTGTATCTCACATGGGTTTCATAATTATAGGAATTGGTTCCATAACCAACATTGGACTCAATGGAGCTATTTTACAAATATTATCCCATGGATTTATTGGTGCTACACTTTTTTTCTTGGCAGGAACGGCTTCTGATAGAATGCGTCTTGTTTATCTCGAAGAACTGGGGGGAATCTCTATTCCAATGCCAAAAATTTTTACTATGTTTAGTAGCTTTTCAATGGCTTCTCTTGCCTTACCAGGAATGAGTGGTTTTGTCGCAGAATTAGTAGTCTTTTTTGGCCTAATTACTAGTCCAAAATTTCTGTTAATGCCAAAAATGATAATTACTTTTGTAATGGCAATAGGAATGATATTAACTCCTATTTATTTATTATCCATGTTACGCCAGATGTTCTATGGATACAAGCTATTTAATGTTCCAAACGCAAATTTTGTGGATTCTGGACCACGAGAACTCTTTATTTTAATCTGTATCTTTTTACCAGTAATAGGAATTGGTATTTATCCAGATTTTGTTCTCTCCCTATCCGTTGACAGGGTAGAGGCTCTCTTATCCAATTATTATCCTAAATAGGTTTTTTAGAAGTATAATTAGATGTATTTTGTTTTATTTGAGAACCCCTTTGAGAAGGAGTTCAAGGGGTTCTCAAATAAAACAAATAAGTAAAAAAGTGCATTTCATGAAGGTTTTATTTTATGTAATCATTTAGGTGTTAATATAAACGAACCATAACTATGTAAACCTATTCCTAATAGATTGATACCAAAATAGCAGATCCAAATTATAAGAAATCCTATCGAAGCTACAAGTGCAGAATTCGTACCCTTCCAATTTGGATTTGTTCTACTATGTAAATAAATTGCAAATATGGTCCAAGTAATAAATGCCCAAGTTTCTTTAGGATCCCAATTCCAATAGGATCCCCACGCTTCATTAGCCCATACTGCTCCACAAAGAATACCCATGGTTAAAAGGGTAAATCCTAGACTAATGACACGATAACTCCAAGAATCCAAACGCTCCATTAATTGATATTTGTAATAATTTGGGAATGAAGGAACAGAGGTGCTTTTTAAAGCACTTCTTTTTGCATAGAAATCACTAAAAAAATTCGAAAAGAAATGGAAATTTTTTCGAAATCTAATGATTAGAATAGCGGAAGATAATAAGGATCCGCACAAAAGAGTTGCATAGCTTAGTAACATCATACTGACATGCATCATTAACCACTGAGATTGGAGAGCAGGTACTAGTATTGTGGATTGATGCATTTCAGTTAAAAGACCCGATGTGGCAAAGCCTTGCGTTAAAATAGTACTTGGTGTAGTTATTGTGCTTAAATCATTTTTAGAGTTCTGTATCTTAGGAATGGTATGAAGAATATACAGAGCCCATGAAAGAAAGATCAACGACTCATATAAATTACTTAATGGAAAATGTCCCGAAGAAGCCCAGCGAGAAACTAGGAATCCTGTTATAGAGAAAAAAGTAACTATCATTCCTTTTTCTGACGAGTCATGTAATCCCCCAAGTCCACGAACTAATAAGGTTATCAAATGAATCGTAATCACAATGGAAATGGTTGAGAAAGAGATATGAGTTAATATATGTTCTAAAGTTGCAAATAGCATAAGGGGAAGGTCCCATTACAAAATTGTAAATTTCGAATTGAATCCATTTTCTAATCTATTGTATTCTTTTTCGAGAATGCCGCCACTCGGATTCGAACCGAGATGCTTGAGCACTGCTTCCTAAGAGCAGCGTGTCTACCAATTTCACCATGGCGGCTAACTTAAAATAATAGTTAACTTAAAAGAATAATAGCTATTATCTCGCGAATCGTCGAGATTGGGAAAGTTCATTAAATTTAGGAACATTAGAGTCTTCATTAAAATAGACTTCGTTTATTTAGTAGTATCATTGCGATTCTTTTTACAATAAACTCTTGATTTGCCTAATGGAAACACTACTTGAAAGAGTTGGAACTCCTCTTTTATAAGTTGCAATATAGAACTTCTTTTTTTTTTTTTTTATTAGTTTCTCCTTTAAATTTTGAAAATTATTTCAATAAAATGGACAAAATCCAAAAAGGTTTGTTTCTATTTAATGATGAAATTAAAATGGATAAATAGAAAAGGCTTTTTGGATTTTTTAAAAATTTTAAATTTTTAGTATAGAATGAAAGTCTTTATGCTCTTATTAATAGGATTTACTAACGTTAAACCACTTATTTTGGAGAAAATAGATGAAAGTGGTAAGTCCTATTGCAAGAATACTCCACTTTTCATAATAGAATTCTCATATTTTATTATGAAAATTCTATTATGAAAAGTTCATTAATCATTGATAGGAAAAGAATACTTAGCACACAGTATACCAAAACTTTTATTCCATATAGCAGATATCAGAGGGGTTTGTTCTAAGAATATTGTGTTGAGTAATTCGACACATAAAAGTACATTAATTAATTAATTAATCCAAATTATTCATATTAAATAATTGGAATTATTTTTTGATAGGTCAATTCAGATTATTCCAAAACCTTAACCTTATTATTTGTTTGTTTGTTGCCCAGAAAAACCCTTTGGTTTTGGATGCTCATTGCCACTGGAAAATGATTTTGATTTTGCTAAAGAATAAGCGTGTACTATGGAAAAATAAGTCTTTTTCTTCCAAATATTTTTACGAATACGCTTTTTTGAGATTGAAGTACGTTTTTTTGGAACTGCCATTCAAAAAGGAAATTACTTTTTTCTAGTTATATGTGAAAGACATCTATTGCCGCAAATAAATCCTTCTTTTTTTTTCTTGGTATTTCTACTTAGATATTGAAAGATACTGAAATTCTGAATTATTTTTTACTTAAATTTTGTCTAATCCGGATAAGACATAAGACAAGAATTTTAAAAATTTTTTTATGTATATATTTTATACTTTGTTTTAATAATATAGAATATATAGAAAGGTTTCCTAAATCTATTTATAGATATTTAAATATCAAGTATACTCCATATATAGATATATGGTATGGAAGCCTAGCCCCTATATAAAAGGGTGGGTAAAAAGAAGGGAAAATTAAAATAGTTAATTAAAATGGTATTCCATAATGGAATTCCAATCAAAACAAAAAATACTGAGTCTCTTAAACAAGGCATTCTAAAACTTAGGTAATTATAGTCATTAGAATTTCAGTTCTATATGAAGTAATGACTATTTGCTAATTTCTTAGAAACATGGGTTTTCTTTTTATTGGAATTCAATTAATCAGTTACGAAGCAAGAGAGCTGCTTCATCTTTGTTTTAAAGAAATATCCAAATTAATAGAAAGTAAAAAAATGCAACCTTTTTTTTGTATTTTAATAAATATCCTTAGTTAGGTAATAACTAGGTAACGAAGTTATTTGATTAACTTTTTTAATTTAACCAATTAAACCCATTCTTCATTTTTGCTTATCTCAATGAGATAAGCAAAAATGAAGAATTCCAGTATTTTTTCTTAATTCTTTTTATTTATTCCTTCAGAAAGAGATAAGAATTGGTTTGGTGAATCGGAAACAATTTTATTTTATAGAAAAATTTCAAGTAAAACTTTCAATTTCTTTTCTTATGGAACATACATATCAATATGCATGGGTAATCCCTCTTCTTCCACTTCCAGTTATTATGTCAATGGGGTTTGGCCTTTTTTTTATTCCGACAGCAACAAAAAATCTTCGTCGCATATGGGCTTTTCCTAGTGTTTTATTCTTAAGTATAGCTATGGTATTCTCAATTCAACTGTCTATTCAACAAATAAATGGAAGTTCTATCTATCAATATCTATGGTCTTGGACCGTCAATAATGATTTTTCGTTAGAATTTGGATACTTGATTGACCCGCTTACTTCTATTATGTTAATACTAATTACTACTGTGGGAATCCTGGTTCTTATTTATAGTGACGGTTATATGTCTCACGATGAAGGATATTTGAGATTTTTTGTTTATATAAGTTTTTTCACTACTTCTATGTTGGGATTGGTTACTAGCTCCAATTTGATACAAATTTATTTTTTTTGGGAACTCGTGGGAATGTGTTCCTATTTATTGATAGGCTTTTGGTTTACACGACCAATCGCAGCGAGTGCTTGTCAAAAAGCTTTTGTAACTAATCGTGTAGGGGATTTTGGTTTATTATTAGGAATTTTAGGTTTTTTTTGGATAACAGGTAGTTTAGAGTTTAGGGATTTGTTCAAAATCGCTAATAACTGGATTCCTAATAATGGAATTAACTCTTTACTTACTACTTTGTGTGCTTTTTTATTATTCCTTGGTGCAGTTACGAAATCCGCACAATTCCCTCTTCACGTATGGTTACCCGATGCTATGGAAGGACCCACTCCCATTTCGGCTCTTATACACGCAGCAACTATGGTTGCTGCGGGGATTTTTCTTCTAGCTCGGCTTTTTCCGCTTTTCATATCTATACCTTTGATAATGACTTTAATTTCTTTAGTAGGTACAATAACACTCTTCTTAGGAGCTACTTTAGCTCTTGCTCAGAGAGATATAAAAAGAAGCTTAGCCTATTCTACAATGTCTCAATTGGGTTATATGATGTTAGCTCTAGGTATAGGTTCTTATCAAGCTGCTTTATTTCATTTGATCACTCACGCTTATTCAAAAGCTTTATTGTTCTTGGGATCCGGATCCGTTATTCATTCAATGGAACCTCTTGTTGGATATTCACCAGATAAAAGTCAGAATATGGTTCTTATGGGTGGTTTAAGAAAATACATTCCAATTACAAGAACTACTTTTTTATGGGGTACACTTTCTCTTTGTGGTATTCCACCTCTTGCTTGCTTTTGGTCCAAAGATGAGATTCTTAGTAATAGTTGGTTGTATTCGCCCTTTTTTGGAATAATAGCCTCCTTTACTGCAGGATTAACTGCCTTTTATATGTTTAGGATATATTTACTTACATTTGATGGGTATTTGCGCGTTCATTTTCAAAATTACAGTACCACTAAAGAGGGTTCCTTGTATTCAATATCCTTATGGGGAAAAAAGATATCCAAAGGAGTTAATAGGGATTTTGTTTTATCAACAACAAAGAATGGAGTTTCTTTTTTTTCACAAAATAGCCCAAAAATTCAAGGTAATACAAGAAATAGGATAGGATGCTTTAGTACATCCTTTGGGGCTAAAAACACTTTTGCCTATCCGCATGAAACGGGAAATACTATGTTATTTCCTCTTCTTATATTACTGTTTTTTACTTTATTCATTGGATTTATAGGAATCTCTTTTGATAATGGAGCAATGGATAATGGAATAGCGGAGTTAACCCTATTATCAAAGTGGTTAACTCCCTCAATAAACTTGACTCAAGAAAGTTCTAATTCTTTTATAAATTCATATGAATTTATTACTAATGCTATTTCCTCTGTAAGTCTCGCTATCGTCGGTTTATTCATAGCATATATCTTATATGGATCCGCTTATTCTTTTTTTCAAAATTTGGATTTAATAAATTCCTTTTACAAGGAAAGTCCGAAAAAGTACTTTTTCGATCAAGTTAGAAAAAAGATATACAGTTGGTCATATAATCGTGGTTATATAGATATTTTCTATACTAGGGTCTTTACCCTAGGTATAAGAGGATTAACCGAACTAACGGAGTTTTTCGATAAGGGTATCATTGATGGAATTACCAACGGCGTGGGTCTTGTTAGTTTTTGTATAGGAGAAGAAATTAAATATGTAGGAGGAGGGCGAATCTCGTCTTATTTATTCTTTTTTTTATGTTATGTATCCGTGTTTTTATTCTTTTTTCTTTCTTAACTTAAGCAATTTATGAGTTCCTTGTCTAAATAACTATCCTATCCCCTCCCCCTTCCTATCCTCTTTTACCATCTCTGTATCTCCCTTAAGTTTAAGTATTGTATAATAGTTCGGTTTTCCGCGATTTTTTCCATTCCTCTGTGTAAATACCCTAATATGGGTTCACAATCAATAACATCTTCACCATCGAGAGTAACGATCAGTCGAAGAACACCATGCATTGATGGGTGTTGAGGGCCCATATTGACTATCATGAGATCTTTTCTTGTAAGCGGTAGACTCATATCCTTTCTTCCTTAATTCATTATTCCATGAAAATGGATTATTCCATGAATTCCTCAAAACGAGGCTCATCAAAATGCAAAATCTAAGACTACTATAAGACTACTAAGAAAATAAGAAAAAAATTAGAACGATTAAATTACTGCTCCCGAATATTCAACTGACTGATTAATTTCTTATAACGTACTCTATTTTTCTTTGCCAAATAAGCCAGCAAACGTCGACGTTTTCCCAAAACTATTCGTAGACCTCTTTCCGATGAAAAATCTTTTTTGTGTAATTCCAAATGTGAAGCAAGTCTCCGTATCTTATTGGTGAAACTGAATACTTGAAATTCAACAGAACCCCTGTTTTCTTCTTTTTCTTCTTTAACCATAAATCCCAAAATTTTTCTACCTCCTTTCTTTTTCATATATTTTTCTGATCAGGAAAAATAAAAAATTATGTCAGTTATTTTGAAGTTATTCTAATCTCGTACACACAAAAATTTGCAATTATTCATCTACTGCTGGAATTTGGATTTATTTTATCGATGCAAATTGGATTTGGATAGAAGAGTACATTCTTTCTAATATTTTAGATAGAAGAAACATTTCTTCTATCTAAAATATTAGAAAGAATTTTGCTGATTTATTTATTGCTATATCCAATTTATGGAATTGATACACCATTTAATTGATATCATTTAGCAAAATGAAACACAGCATATGCATCCATCTTTCGGCTCGAGAATTTCACGGGATAGAGATATGGTATAAGAAATAGGCTATTAAGTAACTCTAAATGAATTGTGGATACATCTGTATCCTTAACATACTGAAACGATTGCCATTATTCGTATCAAACCAATAGCGATTCATACAAGCTAAATCTTCTAATCAATGGTGGGCCAATAATGAAATTTTTGGCATATGTATTAAGACGCTCGGCCTGATTTCGAAATTGTCCAGAGTTTTATATGTTGTTTTCATTGCAAAATGAGGGGTCTCCTTCCGTAACTTTCCAATTACGAGTACGAGAATTGAAAGACATGAAAATTCTCAATTCTCTACGGCGTCTAGGAGATAGATAGAATATTTTCAGGAACAAGAAAATAAGAAGAATCTTTCTCTCTATTCACTATCATTCCGCGTCTTCGACTTCTATTAGTTTCTTTTCTTCTTTAATGCAATAGCTATAGTTTGATATAAGAATCCATTTCTCAAAGTAATGGAAACCATTCTCTTATTCTCTTATAGGAAATGGTTCGAAAATCCCTATTCCACCTTTTAGGTATCGTGAAAAGTTATACCTGTGAAGATCGTGCATTTCAGT